GATAGAAAACAAAAAGGGGGAATTAAGATAGATAAGATATATGAATTAAATAACAATTCGTTTTGATTTAGAGAAGAAAAGAAGAAATGAAATGTCTTTCACATCCAACTATAGCAATGAAAAAACTATACTAGTTGTATGGCAGTTCCAAAAAAGCGCACTTCGATATCAAAAAAAATTATTCGGAAGAATTTTTGGAAAAAGAGGGGATATTGGAAAGCATTGAAAGCTTTTTCATTAGCGAAATCCATTTTTACAGGGAACTCTAAAAGTTTTGTAACAAATACAAAACTGAATTAGCTCGATTCAAAGAATCTTTTTTAATACTAATCTAATATATCTAATATAGAAGATTAAATATTTATATTAAATTTTTATAGAATATCTATATATATATCGAATTTTTTTTTTTTTTCATTCCTGGATTGAAGTCAGAACTATCTAGTGCCAACAGTCCTTTTTTGAAAGAAAAAGTATAAACTAACAAAAATACATTCTCCTGTTAAAACTGATACTTGAAACGAAAAAAGAACGAGAATAAAAATTTGTATTGAAATTGAAATGTTCCATTTTTATTAAAAAAAAAAAAAATTTTATATTTACAATAATCTAATTTTTTACAATAATCTAATTTTTTTATATTTCTCATTTTTATTTATAATAATATTATAATAATAAATGAAATTCATACATATATATATAACATATACATATATATATAACATATATATATAAATAGAAAATTATTATATTTAAAACATATTATTCAAAATTGACAAAATTGATTCGATTATATATCTATATTAATTAATTTATATATTATAATAAATCCAAGTTTAAATTTATTATATATATAAATTAATTAATATATTCTTAATATATATATATATTAATTAATATATAATAGAATTCTTAAAATATTTAAATAATAGAATTCTTTAAATTCTTTAATGTTTAGTAATAAAATATTGCACTTTAATTGATTCTTTCAATCTCGACGATTGACTAAAAATAGGTTATTATGATTTTGAGTAAGCCGCTATGGTGAAATTGGTAGACACGCTGCTCTTAGGAAGCAGTGCTAGAGCATCTCGGTTCGAGTCCGAGTGGCGGCATGATAATCTTATCTTCGAAAAGAATAAGTCCTATAATGAATTCAATTCCCGATTTCTATTCCTAGTATTGTATTGAGACCTTATATATAAATATGATATTTTCAACTTTAGAGCATATATTAACTCATATATCCTTTTCGGTCGTATCAATTCTAATTTCAATTCATTTGATAACCTTATTAGTCAATGAAATCGTGGGATTATATGATTCGTCCAAAAAAGGCATGATAATAACCTTTTTCTGTATAACGGGATTGTTAGTTACTCGTTGGTTTTTTTCGGGCCATTTACCATTTAGTGATTTATATGAATCATTAATCTTTCTTTCATGGAGTTTTTCCATTTTATATATGGTTCCTTGTTTTAAAAAGCATAAAAACCATTTAAGTACAATAATTGCACCAAGTGTTATTTTTACCCAAGGCTTTGCTACTTCGGGTCTTTTAAACGAAATGCATCAATCCACAATATTAGTACCCGCTCTACAATCCCATTGGTTAATGATGCACGTAAGTATGATGATATTAGGCTATGCAACTCTTTTATGTGGATCATTATTATCAGTAGCTATTTTAGTTATTACATTTCGAGAACTCATACAAATTATTGGTAAAAGCAATAATTTGTATTTTTTAAATGAATCATTTTCTTTTGCTGAAATCAAATACATGAATATGAATGAAAGAAATAATGTTTTACAAAAAACTTCTTTTTCTAGAAATTATTATAGGTCTCAATTTATTCAACAATTGGATCGTTGGGGTTACCGTATTATTAGTTTAGGTTTTATCTTTTTAACGATAGGTATTCTTTCAGGAGCAGTATGGGCTAATGAGGCATGGGGGTCGTATTGGAATTGGGATCCAAAGGAAACTTGGGCCTTTATTACTTGGACCATATTCGCTATTTATTTACATACTAGAAAAAATAAAAAATTGGAAGATGTAAATTCTTCAATAGTGGCCTCTATGGGCTTTCTTATAATTTGGATATGTTATTTGGGAATCAATCTATTAGGAATAGGCCTACATAGTTATGGTTCATTTTCATCTAATTGAATTAAAGTGAGTAAAGAACCTTACAAATACAAATATGGAAAGTGTATATATGAAAACTTCCCATAAATCGTCGAGAACCCTTTAAATCAAGTAATATAGTGATTCAAGGGGTTCTCACAAACAACAAAATATTCGATTACAATTCAAATTCATTTTTTTATTAAGTTAATCCAAATCCAACGGAAAAAATCTTTTTTTTTTATTAATTTATTCACAAAAACTATCTATAAAAAATTAGATAGAATAGCTTCAACTTTATCAACCGAGAATGAGAAAATGAAATCCGGATAAATACCAATAGCTATTACGGGTATAAGGATAGAAATCGAAATAAATAATTCTCGTGGACCAGAATCAAAAAAATAAGAGTTTGGTGTATTAAAAAGCTTGTATCCATAGAACATCTGCCGTAACATGGATAATGAATAAATAGGAGTTAATATCATTCCAATTGCTGTTACAAAAGTAATAAGTATTTTTGTCATTAAAAGATATTTTTGACTGGTAATTATTCCAAAAAAAACGATCAATTCTGCAATAAAACCGCTCATGCCCGGCAATGCAAGAGAAGCCATCGATAAGATAGTGAAAACCGTGAATATTTTTGGCATTGGTATAGCCATTCCGCCCATTTCGTCGAGATAAAGAAGACGTAGTCTATCATAACTAGTTCCCGCCAAGAAAAAAAGCGCAGCGCCAATAAATCCATGAGAGATTATTTGTAAAATAGCCCCGTTGAGCCCCGTATCGCTTATAGAACCAATTCCTATAATTAGGAAACCCATATGAGATACCGAGGAATAAGCTATTCTTTTTTTTAAATTACGTTGACCAAGAGATGTTGAAGCTGCATAGATTATTTGAATTGAACCTAATAGCATTAACCAGGGGCAAAATATAGAATGAGCGTGGGATAATAATTCCATATTAATTCGAACCAACCCATATGCTCCCATTTTTAATAAGATTCCGGCTAAAAGCATACAAGTGCTGTAATGTGCCTCTCCGTGGGTGTCTGGTAACCATGTATGTAAGGGTATAATTGGCAATTTGACAGCAAAAGCAATAAGAAATCCCATATAGAATATTATTTCCAGTGCCACCGGATACGATTGATTAGTTAATGTTTCAAAATTTAATGTTGGTTCATTAGAACCATATAAACCTATACCCAGAATTCCCATTAATAAAAAAACAGAACTTCCCGCAGTGTACAAAATAAACTTTGTAGCTGAATACAAACGTTTCTTTCCCCCCCACATGGATAAAAGTAGATAAACGGGAATTAATTCTAATTCCCACATGATGAAAAAAAGTAAAATGTCTCGAGAAGAAAATGGTCCTATTTGACCGCTATACATTGCTAACATGAGGAAATGGAATAATTTGGATTCTCGAGTAACCGGCTGAGCCGCTAAAGTAGCTAAAGTGGTGATAAATCCCGTCAGTAAAATAGGTCCTAGAGAGAGTCCATCTATTCCGAATCTCCAGTAAAAATCAAAAAAATGGATCCATTTATAATTCTCTGTCAGTTGGATTAGTGGATCATCCAATCGGAAATTATAACAAAATGCATAGGTTGTTAGAAGGAGATCTATTAAGCATATACAAATAGTATACCACCGTATTATCTTATTTCCTCTATGAGGAAATAAAAAAATGAAAGAACCCCCAGCTATTGGCAAAACTACAATTATTGTTAACCAAGGAAAATAATTCGTGATAAAAATAAGATACACTTGAGCCAGAAAAACCCGCGCTCAAAATAGAAAATAGTTTGAGCGCGGGTTTTTCCCAGTAAAAAAAATGTATTCGTGTGGTGTTTTTTGAAACGTATCAATAAGCTAGACCCATGCTTCGAGTTGTTTCATGCCATAAATAAACTCGAACACTTAAGAAATCCGTCGGACAGGCGGATTCACACCTCTTACAACCAACACAGTCCTCTGTTCTTGGGGCAGAAGCAATTTGCTTAGCTTTACACCCGTCCCAAGGTATCATTTCTAATACATCTGTCGGGCAAGCTCGGACACATTGAGTACATCCTATACATGTATCATAAATCTTTACGGAATGTGACATTGGATCTATAGTAATCTTTGAACATCAAAAATAAAAAATTTTCGATCTAGTAAACTCATAAATGAATCCTATATTTAGACACCAGATGAATCAATGATTTGTCAGAATTTTTTTAATAAAAATCGACTTCTAGATCAATTCATAAGAAGAGAATAGAACCAAGATACTTTGATTTCTTATATTTTCTCGCAAACATGATCATAAGTTGTGTAACATACATGCTAATTTGAATTGATGAATATTACCCTATTCTATATTATACTTTTTTTTATGATTAATTATGATTAATACTATTTATTCAACAAATTCGATTGATTGATACGGGTTGATTTTCGGTTACGATAAATTGAGGAAACAATAGCCGGTCCGATAGCTGCTTCAGCTGCTGCAACAGCTATAACAAAAATTGAAAAAATATTTCCTTTTAATTGGCGACTATCAAAAAAATCAGAAAAGGTTACGAGATTTATATTAACTGCATTCAGTATAAGTTCAAGACACATAAGGGCTCTAACCATATTTCGGCTCGTGATCAATCCATAGATACCTATAGAAAATAAATAGGCACTCAAAACAAGTACATGTTCGAGCATCATTGACCAACTCCTTATCAATTTTGATTCATTTCAATATGAACAACAATTCAACGGATTCGATTGACTAAAGAATATAACAAGTCTGCAACAAAACAAAATAATAAATATATCGGCAATATTCATAATAAAAAATAAAAAAAAAAAGATTTTCTACATAAATACTGTTTCACGTTCACATAGAATTCAACGGAAATAAATGTGATAAAATCGAACAAAATTGAATTTTTATTTAGATTGCCAGTTCTAAAGATTTCTTACTGGCGAGCCACGACAATTGCACCTATCAAAGCAGCTAAAAGAATTATTGAAATAAGTTCAAATGGAAGAAAAAAATCTGTTGATAAATGAATTCCAATTTGTTGACTAGTATTTATCAAATCTTCTTCTATAATCTGATTTGGTCTTGTAGTCCAAATAATCCCGTACCATGATGTATCTGGAATAGTAGTTATTAGTGAAACAAAAATACTTGTACAAACCATCAAAGTAATTCCATCCCCAACGGTCCAAAGATGAAAATCATGGTAATATTCTGAACCATTCATGAACATCACAGCAAATATGATTAAAACATTTATAGCTCCCACGTAAATAAGTAGCTGTGATGCAGCTACAAAATGGGAGTTTGATAAAATATACAATAAAGATATACAAACAAGAACCAGTCCCAACGAAAAAGCAGAAAAAATTGGGTTGGTAAGTAATACGACTCCTAGACTTCCTAATACAAGACCCGATCCCAGAAAGACTAAAAGAAAATCATGTAGCGGTTCAGGCAAATCCATTATATGTAAAATAAGAGATAAATAAATCGAAACTTCATGACCTTATTGATATGACCAGGAAAAAAAATTATATACTAAAATTATCTCCGCATTGAATTTAATCCTAAGGAGTGTGAATTGCTATAGGTACAGTTACCAATGTTATTCCATTTTTTATACGAAAGAGTAATTTGAAACTATACTAAAACGAAAGTAAAGTATAAAGTATATATTTATTTAATATTTATATAATATAGAATCTTTCTAATACAATATCTAATATAATATTTATTCATTTTTTTTATAATATTTTGTTTTATATTATCCAAATTTAGATTATTCTATTTTTTTTATTTTCTTTATATATTTCTTTATTTTATTTATATATATATTCTATTTTATTCTATATATATATATATTCTATTTTATTTTTATATTTATATTTATAGAGTATTATAATTATTTGATTTTAATTCTATTATTTTCTTTTTTTATTTTCTTTTTATAAGTATTTATAAGTAGAAGAATTTTTTTTTGAACTATATTCTAAATTCAAATTAAATAATTTTATTTTATTTGAATTGTTCGAATTGTATAATCATCAATTACTGACATTGGTAAACGGCCCAAAGCAATTTGATTATAATTCAATTCGTGACGATCATAAGTCGAAAGTTCATATTCTTCAGTCATTGATAAACAATTTGTTGGACAATACTCAATACAGTTACCACAAAATATACAGATTCCGAAATCAATACTGTAATTAAGCAATCGTTTCTTTCGAATATCAATTTCCAGTTTCCAATCAACAACAGGTAGATCTATAGGACATACACGAACACATACTTCACAAGCAATGCATTTATCAAATTCAAAATGGATTCGACCGCGAAAACGTTCCGATGTGATTATTTTTTCATAAGGATATTGAATAGTTACAGGTAAACGATTTGCATGAGATAAGGTAATCATGAAACTTTGACCAATGTACCTTGCAGCTCGGACTGTTTGTTGACCATAATTCATGAACCCAGTTACCATAAGGAACATATCGTGAATATCTATGAATATTTTTGTTTTATTTCTTTCTCTTGTTTGAGACAGGTTATGAATACAGAAGATCAATCTTTTTTCTTATAGTGAAAACAGTTGAGATGAAGTTGTTAATAATAGATTACCGAGAGAAATAGGCAAAAGAAACTTCCACCCAAGGTTTAATAATTGATCCATTCTTAGCCTAGGCAAAGTCCATCTTGTTGTGATAGAAACGAATAAGAACAAATAAGTTTTAACTAGTGTAATAAAGATACCAATTGTAGTTCCAAAAACTCCATATGTTTTATTTATTTCAAAAAAGTCAGAAACGAATATGTACGGAATAGAGATATTCGAACCGCCCAAGTAAAGAATTGTTACAAATAATGAAGAAATTAATAGGTTTAAATAGGAAGCAACGTAAAATAAACCAAATTTGATACCCGAATATTCGGTTTGATAACCTGCTACTAATTCTTCTTCCGCTTCTGGTAAATCAAAAGGTAATCTTTCACATTCCGCTAGGGAAGAAATTAGAAAAACAACGAAACCCATAGGTTGACGCCACAAATTCCACCCCCCCAAACCATATTTTGATTGCGCATCAACTATATCAACTGTACTTAAACTGTTAGATAATCCTAGTCGGTGATAACATTACTGTTCCCATCTCTATTACAGAACCGTACATGAGATTTTTCACCTCATACGGCTCCTCGAAAGCCTAAAAAAAATCTAAGGACCGGGCCGATTTTTTATCTCTTGATATATATATATCCCTAAGATAGATAAGATTCAAATTTATCGGACGGTTCTGAATTAGACCAATTGAATTCTGTCTGTTCTAATAAATAATTAAATAATAAAGAGAAATCTATTTTATTTTAATAAAAGATACAAAAGGTACTTCTGAATTGATCTCATCCCTTAAAAATCCAAATTTGAATTTGTTGAGTAATAACTGATAACTGAATTCTTCAATAAAATACTCTTTTAGAATTATCAATAACCCCATCGTTTTCGATTACGAAAAATAATTACACATTAGTTTATCAGTTATGACATGAATTCTATCTCCATGAATATGGATATAAGAAATAAAAAAAAGGGGGGGGATCGCTTTTTTTTATTTTTTGTTTTTCGTTCCTATTCTTCTTTTTTTTGTGCAAGTAAAAAGGGACTTAAATAAAATTAAAGGATTATTTCGTTCCTGATAGTCATTTATTTAATTAGTGGATGGGAGTATACTCTGGATCGGAGTTGTGGGGAGTACTGCCTGATTTTTTCTACCAACTTAAAGCCCCAATTAGAATTCTTTTTCTATTTTGCGTAAATGCTCTTTTGGATAATTTCATTTACAAAATCTGCTTTACTAATCCTTTGTGTATCTTGGTGTTTCTAACCATCCATTCATTTTTTTATTAACCCCCTTATTTATGTTAATACATGTATGATAATTCATACAAATAATAGCGAAAACTCAAAAAGGTTGGTCTTTTGAGCCCGCTTCAAGACAGGATGACTAATCACCCAATCTTGGGGTAAACGGCCTCTTCGGCTTAGAATTTGTTTTTTTTTTTTCACTTAATTCTTATACATAGAAAATGAGACTCCATTTTTTTACTGCAATTTCAAATCATCATACTATCTATTAACTATAAAGTAATATTAACTATAAAGTAATATAGTATTCATAAATAATATTCAATAGAAGCTGTTTTATTTCACTCATATAACTATCTGATTTTGTTTTTCTGAATTGCGAAAAAGAATAATGAAAATGAGGATATCTATTCAATTTATTCTTTCCCTTTCCTATAAAATACTATAAAGAGAGGAGCATAGCAATAGCATCGAAAAGTTTCTGTCGCAACGAATCGCACGCAGAGATATTGATAACACACATAAAGTTAATGGTATTTCATAACTAATCGATTGAGCAGCAGCTCGTAGACCACCCAAAAAGGAATATTTATTATTCGACCCATATCCTGACATGAGAAGTCCAATGGGAGCAATACTCGAAATAGCAATCCATAAAAAAACACCGATATTGAGATCAGATAAAACAAAGTTATAGCCAAAAGGAATTACTGAATAGCTTATTAGAATTGATATGACTGATATGGATGGTCCGATACTGAATAAACGAATATCTCCCCTAGATGGAATAAGATTCTCTTTGAAAAGTAGTTTTGTTCCGTCGGCTAGAGCTTGAAGAACTCCAAAAGGCCCGGCGTATTCAGGTCCAATACGCTGTTGTATCCCTGCGGATATTTCTCTTTCTAACCATACAATTGCTAATACACTTATTGTGATTCCCAATACAAGAATCAAAATAGGGGCAAGTATCCATAGAATTCCATAGACCTCCTTAAAAAATTCCAATTTGGAAAAAAAATGGATATCTTGTACTTCTGTTGTATCAATTATCATTTCAACGATCAACTTCTCCCATAATGATATCTATGCTACCTAGTATTGTCATAATATCGGCCAATTTCATTCTTTTAACTAATTGAGGAAGAATTTGCAAATTGATAAAACCCGGTGGACGAATTTTCCATCTCCAAGGAAAACCATTCTGATCGCCTATTAGAAAAATTCCTAATTCTCCCTTTGGGGCCTCAACTCTTACATAAAGCTCTTGTTTTGGCAATTCAAAAGTCGGAGACGGTTTTTTACTAATGAATCGATATTCAAAATCATTCCATTCTGGATCCTTTTCTCTATCAAAGCAGCGGATTTCTAAATTCTCATACGGCCCGCCGGGAATTCCTTCCAAAGCCTGTTGAATAATTTTTATGGATTCCATCATTTCACCAATTCGAACTAAATAACGAGCTAATGAATCTCCTTCTTTTTGCCATTGAACTTCCCAATCAAATTCCTCGTAACACTCATAATTATCAACTTTACGTAGATCCCATTGTATTCCGGAAGCCCGAAGCATCGGTCCTGATAAACCCCAATTTATTACCTCCTCTCCACCAACAACGCCTACTCCTTCAACCCGTTCTAAAAAAATGGGATTTCGCGTAATAAGTTTTTGATATTCAACAACCCTTGTTAAAAAATAATCGCAGAAATCAAAACACTTATCTATCCAACCATGAGGTAGATCAGCCGCTACCCCCCCGATACGAAAAAAATTATGCATCATTCTCATACCTGTCGCAGCTTCGAATAGATCATATATTAATTCTCTTTCTCTGAAAATATAGAAGAAAGGAGTTTGTGCACCAATATCTGCCATAAAAGGTCCCAGCCATAGTAGGTGAGAAGCTATACGACTCAACTCTAACATAATTACTCGAATATAGCTGGCTCTTTTAGGTACTTGAATATTTCCCAACTGTTCCGGTCCGTTTACGGTTATTGCTTCTGTGAACATAGTAGCTAAATAATCCCAACGTGTTACATAAGGAAGATATTGTATAATTGTTCTGTTTTCCGCAATTTTTTCCATCCCTCTGTGTAAATAACCCAATATTGGTTCACAATCAATAACATCCTCACCATCCAGAGTAAGAATAAGTCGAAGAACACCATGCATTGATGGGTGGTGAGGGCCCATATTGACTATCATGAGGCCTTTTCTTGTAGCTGTGACATTCATAGGTTTTTCCTCGATTCATTCTTCAATGAATCGCTTAAAAAAAAAAAATAAGTTCATAAAAATTCAAGATCTAATAAATCGAATAATTGAAAATGACTCTTCAAATTAACGAATTTGTGATTCCCGAATATCCAACTGATTAATTAATTTTTTATAACGTATTCCATTTTTCTTTGATAAATAAGACAGTAGTCGTTGCCGTTTTCCCAGAATTTTACGTAAACCTCTTTGAGATAAATAGTCTTTTCGGTGCAATTCAAAATGTGAAGTAAGTCTTCGTATCTTATTGGTGAAATTGAATACTTGAAATTCAACCGATCCCGGGTTTTCTTCTTTTTTTTCTTGTGAAATAACCGGTATAAATGAGTTTTTTACCATAAAATAAAATTAAAGCTTCCCTCTACCCCTCTTTTTAGATATTTTTATTGATCAGTAATAGTAATGATACTCATTTTGAATTTTTTATATAAATCTTTATTTCCTTAAGAATTCCTTATTTTTTTTTTTCAAATTAAATTAATTATTATGAATCAATTCAAATAGATAAAAAAATACTATATTTATGGATTCAGCAAATAAAAAATTGTATACTTTAAAAAGAATATGATTTTGTTGATTCATTTTTCAATCTAATGTATACATCATTGAATTAGTATGAATGCCACAATGTGTGTCCGCATTTATGTCTATATTCCATTTGTCTTCGCATACCAGATATACTATGGTAAATAGAAGACAAATGTAGATTAAGAAATTTTCAATCGAGGATATATATGTATTCTTACTATACTGAAACGGCTTCCATTATGGGTATCAAACCAATAGCGATTTATACAAGCTAAATCTTCTAATCGATAATTTGGCCAAAGAAAAAATTTTAAATTCATTATTTTTTTTTTTTCTTTATCAAGATCTTTATTTTTAGCCAAAACTTCACAGCAATTATTTACTTTATTCTCATTGTAAAATATTGTGTTTGTATGGACACTATTTTTATTCCTAGGATTTAAACAAATTAAAATTCTCAATTCTCTACGACGTCTAGCAGATAAAATATTTTCAGGAACAAGCAAATCATAATGATTTTTTTCTTTATTTTCTGTTATCTTTTGATCTCTTCTTCTTGTAATGTATTTATCAAAATTTTTCTTATCAACATTACTTTTTTCTTGGTATCTTTGATTAATTTGGCGCTTACTCTTATGAATCAACGAAAGTGCTGTGGTTTGATACATAAAAAATTTTTCATTGTTTTTTCTAGACAGGCGAACTGGTTCGATAATAAATATTCCTTTTTTCATCAATTCCTTATTTTTCATCAATCCTGGAAGAGTGAAATCCTTCTGATTATGAATCACCATAATATCTAGACTTAGTTCTCCCCTTTGAATAGAGGCTATAGCAATTTCTTTTAGATTTTTCAATCTAATTAGGAGACAATATACTTTGACATTATTAAGTATTCTTTGATTAAAGGAATCCTTCCAGTTCAAATGAAAACCAAAATACTTTCTTAGTAAGAAATTGAGTTCTGCCTCTATCTTATTCTTGTATTTATTTTTCGTTATATCCTTAGCACCCTTTTTCCTGTCCGATCCTGCATAATTTTCTTCAATATCTTTTTCTTGGTTTGAGAGAGATGATTCAAGATCTACTTGACCCACGTATTCTGCTTTTGATCGATTTCGAGTCTCTAACTCGAATTCAAGAGATTTTTTTTTTTTCGATGGTCTAAAAATATCTATTCTTTTTTTCTTACTAATAATGTTTTTCTTTTCACTAACATTTTGATTTACATTAAAATGGAAAAAAAGTAATTTGATTGGTATGATCCACGGGTTACTCATATATGCATTATAAAATATCACAAATTTTGAAAAGAACCAAAATTCCAGATTTGATACCGAACAATTTAGTATTTCTACATTCATTCCGATCCAATCAAAATACTTTCTATCCAGATTTTTTTCCATATCTATAATAGCATCTTCTGCTATATAATTCTTGATAGAGATATCCTCCGTTATATCCATTTTTTTTTTTTTACATGTGTTGTAATTATAAGAAATCGTTTGCTTTTTATTTGCTTGGAATGGTGATCTATATCCATAAATATATGAGTCTTTCTTATCTGCATAATTAATGGATTTATATGATAAAAGATCATATCCATATTGTTTTTTTATTTTTTTTTTTTTTGTTAATGAGTCTACTTCTTGTTTTTTGTAAAGAATTAATCGGGTTTTTTCATATGAATCAAAATTGGTTAAATCTTTATTTTGAGCCACACGACGTTCATTGATTCTATTTCTCCATTTTTGTGGTACTAATCTAGACCATCTGTTCTCAGATAAATCATATTGATAATGACCCTTTAACCAATTTGTCCATTGATTCATTGCAGAATAGGGAGGTTTCTTATGTCTTAATTTGGAATGAAATATTCCTTGTACTTCAAAAAAAGAATCCTTTATTTCATTCTTAAGAAAAAAAAATCTTCCATGATATTCAAAAAAAGATCTTAACTTATACTTATATACGTTAATAACTTGGGTTTGTGATAATTTAAAAAATACATATGCTTGTGACAAAGAGGATACGTCACAAGAATTCTGTGAATTCGTATTCGTAGTATTATAAGATTTGTGTATAATCGAAATAAAGTGAATTATACTTTGATTTGTTTTATGAGTTCTTTCTGCATTTGCTTCATTATTGTAAATGGATTTTTTTATAATTTTTTTTGTAGATTCCAGAAAAAGTTGTACATTGGTGCTAGGAATACTAATGATATATAGAAAGATATCTATGTATATTCTTTCCATGAAAAATTTTAAAAAAGAATGCGATTTACGGGTTAATCGAACATTTCGTCTTTGTATTATCTGCAAAATATTTTTTTGTGATTCTAATCTTTTAGCATCATAAGTTGTTTTGTTCGAATGAATATTTCTCTCTGAAGTTAGAAACCTCCTTTTCTTTTCTTTTGTTATTTTTTCTATTTGCTTTAGGATTGTCTTTGTTTTAACATTCAGATCTTTTATTTTTTTTTCTGTCAATGAATAATTTGTCCAATTAATAGATTGAATTGGAATGGGTGATTCGGAAATCATTGGATTATTCTTACTGATTGTTGAATCTTTTTTGCTTTTACTCAATTCATAAATATTTTTGAATCTAAATACAAAAAAAGAATTTGAGATTTTTTTTATTTTTTCCTTTACAAATAGAATACTATTGAGAATACTTTTGATGATCCATTTTGATGTTTCTTTTGAGATATTTAGAAAGAATTTTGTTCTTTCATTTAAAACTTTTAGAACTATAAAAAAAGAATTTTTCAATTTTTTCATTTTTTTTTTGAGTTCTTTAAAAATGGGATCAAAAAATGAAAGTCGATTTCGGGGATAACTAGAAAAGGGCAATTCGACTTCCATTCCCCAAATTGTTAAAAAGCAAAAGTTCTTTTTTTTTACTTTTTTTTTTTTCATTAGATCTTTTTCCTTTTCAGTGGATCGTATCTTAGATCTGTGCCAAGGTTTCAGACGAAAAGGAAATAAGATCTTTATCTGAATACCGTCAGTTAGCCATTTTTTTGGAAATTCTGTTTCGGATAATTGAACGCCATTATAAGTGCATTTAATATACATTTCTCTATTCCAATCCCTAAAATCTTCTGACCATTCGGGAAATTGAAAGAATAATATACGAACGAGATTTTTAGTTATTATTAATGTAGGCAATATAATATATTTTCTAAGAATCGATTGGGTTATTAATAAAAAACCTCTTATTACTTGAGCAAATATAATGCTGTCCCAGGCTTCTCCTATTTCGATACGTCTTTTCTCCTCTTTTTCGTTTTTTTTTCTTTTGCCCTCCTCTTTTTTCTTACTTTCTTTTGTCTTTTCCTCTGTATAATCTGAAATTTTTAATTCTGTCTTTTTCCGCATCCAATTTTTTAACATAAAAAAGATTTTCATTGAATCGAAAACATCAAAAGAAAAGAAGGAAGGTTTCTCCATTTTGTCCAAAAAAAAGGGCGAATGCACACTTCTTTGAAAGAGTTTCCAAGTAACTGTTTTACGTCTTTGAGCGCGGATGGATCCTTTGATTATGTCTCGCCGAAAATCCGGTTGTTGTGAATAACGTATTAAAGCCAATTCCTTTTTTTTATCAGTATTCTCAGTATCCCTAGTATAAGTATCGTCATTCTTTGAGTTATTAGTCAAAATCACTACACGTTTGGCTTTTCTGGAACGAATCTGATAATTTGCTGCGTCATTTTTTCCCTCCAGTAGTTTCAATTCGTCGATAAATTTGTATGACCATCGCGGAAATTTTTTACGGATTTCATTTATTCCAATGCATTTTTTTCTATTTACTATTGTTTTATTGTTCAGATCAGTTAAAATTGCGTCGAATAATTTTTTTTGTTGTTCGGAATAAACTTTTACTTGGTCATGTTCTGGAAATAAATAAAGTTTTTCAAAATTCGAACTTAATACTGATTTTCCCGAAAATTTACTGATTAAGTTAAAAAAAAAAAAAAATTCAGTTAATAATGATTTTCTATCAAATGTATCTATTTTCTGTTCAAATTCTGGATAATTACTATTACTATTCATACAAAAAAGGATACCATGAATCTTATTTATCAAAATGTAATTTTTTGTGTGAGTTTCATTTTTGATTGAAGGTGAAAAAAAAAATTGGATTCGTCCACGA